TGGAGGAATCACGTTCATATCTCAGTCGTCCTTTTTTTTTTTTTCTTTTTTCTCTCTCTTCTCTCTCTTCTGTATCTGTAAGACTATTCCTTTAGTTTTGGGTCTCGCTCCAATACTTTCGGATGTTAGGATTTGCCGTCCCAGTCTTGGTTCGGAAAGATAAAAAAGAAAAGGTGGGACTTATTTGCCTCACATATCTACATATCTCTGCAATAGGACCCACTCGTCTCTCGAGTCGAAGAGACATTTCCAGTGCTACTTCACCCGAGAAGACAAGCATGGAAGTCGACCAAGTAAAAATTTTGGGTTCCATTGGTGAGAAGCAAGAAGTCGAGATACTTCTTCCATAAATACGAGACCTCTGCTCTGGACGCCTCGCGTAGGATTCGAACCTCCGTACTACGCGGTACTATATTTTGAGTCTAGTATACCTACCCTTCTTTTGAAGCAGGGAAACGCGGTGGAGTTACGCTCACCAATCTAATTATACGAGTATATCTATATGCCTGTCAACTGCTGAACCGAATTTTCATCTCTTTTTTACCAAATTTACTAACTGGGAGACTCTACTCGGGTCAGGTTTAGACGAAGTACCTGGACCTTTTTCATTACTCATTGCTTCTTCATGGAGTGGTAAGGTTCCACTTCATACTGACGACGGCCGAGGGTTCGAATCTATTCTCGCCCATAATCAATCATTCCTAAAGGGGTGGTTGATTCGCTCTCCCTCTTCCTACAGAGAATCTTTTTTCACGGCCTGACAAGCCCACGCCTGCCTCGTAAACAAATCTTCTTTTTTTTTTTTCGGTATCAATAAAATAAGACCATATGAAGATACAAAAAAGATAAGCATTCTCTTTCCGCCTAAATACTTGGATGTAGCAGCATGGGTTGTTACTGCCCAACCCCAGCTGTGCATCGCGCGGAAATACTTCTACCTCCTCCGGAGTAAACGGGTGATCATTTTCCTAGCAAGTGATTCCGGGTGCGAAAAGACAAATACAAGCTAGATAGGAGAATGTCAGGATCAGTTACCGAAGAAGATATAACTATTTCGTAAGTTGCAGAGACAGACTAGTTGGGACAGCAGAACCGGCTTTTAATAAAAATCATTCGAAAAAAAAAAGTTCGCGTCACAAGAAGTGAATCTAGAATAAAGTATTCCGTGTGATCCCGATAATGGGATCTATTAATATACCCGATAGGATTGATGCTAGTGCACGAATGATCATAGCTATTTCAATAGAACTTTTTGAAATTGAAATTGATGGAGAAACTAATGAATTTTGTATATAAGTTGTGGATGCATCGCTCCTCCCATTCTTCCCAGTGAACATTAATTTAATTATTTTAAGATAATAGTAGATAGAAATGACACTTGTGATGAGCGCTACCAGAACTGATGGGTACGAACCAGCTTTCCATCCATGCCAAAAGAGATAGAGTTTACCAAAAAAACCAGATGGTGGAGGGATACCCCCTAGGGATGGTGAACGTAAAACCGGAGAGAATGTTAGAACAGGATCCTTCATGTATAATCCCGCGTAATCCCTAATATTATCAGTTCCGGTTCGTAAACCAAATGAGATGATACGAGCAAAAGTTCCCAGATTCATGAGTATATAAATAAACGTATAAGTTATCATACTTGCATAACCGTTCTCCGGGTCTGCAGCAAGTACTCCAATCATAATATATCCAATTTGGCTTATAGAGGGATAAGCTAGCATACGTTTCATGCTTATTTGAGTAACGGCAATTAGATTTCCTAATATCATGCTAAAAGTAGCTAATAATCCTACCACGATATGCCACTCATTAGATAAATATGGGAAAATTAGACCGAAGAGTCGCGTAAATAAAGCTGGAGCTGCTACTTTAGAGGTAACAGAGAAAAAAGCAACGACTGGTGTAGGAGAGTCAGAGTCGAAAAGAAGATTTCCGATCTTTCCGCTCATTCAGAACCGTGCATGAAATTCTTACTTCACACGGCTCTTGGTTCATAGGAGATTCACAACTGATATTGCTCCCACAACCCTCCTCGTGTATGTTTCAAACCCATTCTTCCTTGAATAATTCATAATCATTCAATATGAAGACTAATTGTTAACTTCTCGAAGAATCCCTCATCATTTGTTTAGATTACCCACCAGCAGTTTCGTCTCGAATTCTTTCTTGCTTTTTCGTCCTTCTTCATTTTTCACCGGAATCCTTTCAACAACTAAAACTACTTGTTGAGTTGGTAGGCACACACGCCGGGCGGGGGAGACAAATTGCGACTTTTTTCGTTCCTA